GAAGAAGGGGGAGAAAGAAAGGAAGAAAGCGATGTAGAAACAACTTACGAAACGAAGAAGACTAAAAAAGATAGCCCAGTTTACGAAGATTCTTATCTTGATGGGTATCAAGAGAATTGGGAATTGGGAAAACTTAAAGAAGAAAAAAAGGAGATTTCTTTAAAGAAAATGGAAGAGCCCCTCGTTACTTTTCTTTTCGATCATAAACGATGGAATCGCCCATTTCGATATATAAAAAATGATCAATTAGAATTAGAAAATGCTGTACAAAATGAAATGTCACAATATTTTTTTTATACATGTCCAAGTGATGGAAAACAAATAATATCTTTTACATATCCCCCCAGTTTATCAACTTTTTCAGAAATGATAGAACGGAAAATTTCTTTGTACACGAAAGAAAAACTATCTCACGGGAATCTCTATAACTATTGGGTTTTTGCCAATGAACAAAAAAAGTACAACTTGAACAACGAATTGATCAGTCGAATCCAAATTCTAGAAAAAGAAAAGGTTTTTCTAGATATGGTAGAAAAAAGGACCAGATTATGCGATGATGAGAATGAACAAGAATACTTACCAAAAATCTATGATCCTTTTTTGAACGGACCATATCGAGGAACAATAAAAAAATTCGATTTACGTGAAATCATTCGTGATTTCATCACTTCGACAGAAACATTTGATTCCATAGAAATGTTCTGGATAAATAAGATTTATGATCTATTTCCTACTCGAGAATTTGAACATAAAAAGAATCCATTTTGCGGGGAATCCTTTTTGAATTCGAATTTTTTTATTGATAATTACTTAACCTCAATTGATGAATTATCTTTTGAATACGAACAAGAAATTGATTTAGAAAAGAAAGAAAAATCTTTGCAATTTGGATTCGATGAAATTACAACTGATCCAAACGATCAAACAACACAAAAAGAAAAATCCATTGAAATGGAAGAAATCAGTAAAAATGTTTCTCGATGGTCATACCAATTGATCGATGGTTCGGAAGAAGAAGAAGAGGAAGAGGAAGAAGAAAATGAAGAGGAATCGATGGGAAAAACGGACATTCGTTCAAGAAAAGGCAAACGAGTGGTAATTTATACTGATGATCAGAGTGATAATCCTAGCACTAATACTAATGATACTAGTGAAGAAGAAGAAGAAGAAGAAGAAGCTTTGATACGTTACTCACACCAATCAGACTTTTGTCGGGGTCTAATCAAAGGATCCATGCGTGCTCAAAGACGTAAAATAGTTATTTGGGAAATGTTTCAAGCAAATGTGCATTCTCCACTTTTTTTGGATCGAATAGACAAAACGGTTTTTCTTTCTTCTTTTGTTTTCTCTAATATGATGAATCACATTTTTAGGAATTGGGTAGGGGAAAATCCAGAATTTCAAATTGCTGATTTTGAAGAGAAAAATACCAAAAAAAAGGAAAAAACAAACAAAGAGAAAGAAGAAAAAAAGAAACGAATAGCAATATCCGAAACCTGGGATACTTTTATATTTACTCAAATAATCAGAAGTTCAATGTTAGTAACCCAATCCTTTCTTAGAAAATATATTATATTACCTTCATTGATAATAACTAAAAATGTTGGCCGTATGCTATTATTCCAATTCCCCGAGTGGTATGAAGATTTGAAGGAATGGAATAGAGAAGCGCATATTTTTTGCACCTATAATGGTGTTCAATTATCAGAAACGGAATTTCCCCAAAATTGGTTAACAGACGGTATTCAGATAAAGATTCTATTTCCCTTCTGTCTGAAACCTTGGCAAGGGGCTAAGGTGCGCTCTCATCATAGAGATAAAATGCGGAAAAAAACACAAAAGGACGATTTTTGTTTTTTAACAGTTTTGGGAAAGGAGGCAGGCCTACCCTTTGGTTCTGCCCGAAAACGACCTTCTTTTTTTGAACCTATTTCTAAAGAAATTGAAAAAAAAAAAAGAGAAGTAAAAATGCAATTGTTTGGAGTTCTAAGAGTTTTCAAAGAAATAATAAAAAGAGTTTTCAAAGAAATAATAAAAAGGTTTCTAAAAGTTTCAAAAGAAAAAACAATATGGGTCATGAAACTAGTTATAAACCTAATAATGAAGGAATTTGAAAATGTAAGAAACTCCATTTTTTTATTTAAACGGGGGGGGGAATATGAATTAAATGAAAACATAAAAGATTCCAAAACGAATGATAAGATCATCCACGAATCGACCATTCAAATTCGATTTACGAATTTAGAAAATTATTCATTCATAGAAACAAAAATGATGGATCTTGCTAATAAGACAATCAAAATTAGAACTCAAATTGAAGGAATCACAAAAGACAAAAAAAGAAAAATTCTAACTTGTGATAATAGATCGGAATCACAGAAGGCTGTTTGGCAAATATTTAAAAGACAAAATATACGATTAATACGTAAATCACATTATTTTATGAAATCCTTCATTGAAAAAGTATACATAGATATCTTACTATATACTATTAAGATTCCCAAGATTAATGCCCAAGTTTTATTTGAATCAACAAAAATGAGCAATCAATCCGTTTCTAATGATGAAACAAATCAGGAAAGAATTGAGAAAAAAAATCAAAATACAATCAACTTTATTTCGACTATCAAAAAGTTTTTTTATAATAAAAATATTAGTCATAATGATAAAAGTATTTATTGTGACTTATCTTCGTTGTCTCAAGCATATGTATTTTACAAATTATCACAAACAAAATTACTTAAAAAGTATCACTTAAAATCTGTGTTTCAGTATCAAGACACCCATCCTTTTCTTAGGGATAGAATCAAAGATTATTGTATGATCCAGGGAATATTGGATTCCAAACTAAGGCATAAGAAAATTAAGGCTAAGAAGAATAAATGGAAAAATTGGCTAGAGGCGCATTTTCAATACAATTTCTTTCATACCAAGTGGTCTCCGTTAGTCCCGGAAAAATGGCGAAATAGGATCAACCGACGTCGTACGCTTCAAAAAAAATACTCAACGAAATTGGATTTATATAAAAAAGAAAAAACCCAATTAAATTCTTATGTAAAAACAAATTCCTATACAGTAAATTCATTGATGAGTCAAAAAGAAAAATGGAAAAAACACTACGGATATGATCTTTTATCATATGATTATATAAATAATGGGGATAGTAGGGACTCAGATATTTCTGGATCAACATTACAAATAAATGAGGATCACAAAATTCCATATAATTTAAATATGCCTAAACCCGAATCATTTTATGGATTAATAAGTTTAGCCATTGATGATTATATAGAAAAAAGATATATTATCGGTACGCATAAAAATGTGGATAGAAAATATTTTGATTGTGGAAGTTGTCTTAAAAATAATATCGACATTAAGGCCTGGTCCAATACACATATCGATACCAAGATTAAAAAAAATGTTACAACCAAAACGAATAATAATAATTATAAGATATTTGAAAAAAAAGAAACTTTGTCTTTTACAATTCATCACGAAGTTGATTCATCCAATCAAAAAAAGCACATTTTTGATTGGATGGGTATGAATCAAAAAGGGTTATATCGTACAATATCAAAATCAAAGCTAAATCCTTCGTTTTTCCCAGAATTTGTGCTACTTTTTGATGTCTATAAGATGAAACCGTGGATCATACCAATCAAATTACTTATTTTTCATTTCCATAAAAATGAAAATATTAGTAAAAATGACAAGATCAGCGTAAATAAAAAAAATCTTCCTATACTATCTGATAAAAATAAAAAAGAATATATTGAATTAGAAAATTCTAACAAAAAAAAAAATGAAAAACAGGACCAGGGGGATCTTGTATCAGATCTACGAAAACAAAACAAAAAGAGAAATATTGAAGAAGATTACCCGACATCAGACATTAAAAAGGGTAAAAAGAAAAAAAAACAATTCAAGAACAAGAACAAGGTAGAAGAGGAACTGGGTTTCTTCCTGAAAAATAATTTCATTTTTCAATTAAGATGGGTTGACCCCTTGAATCAAAGAATAATGAATAATATCAAGGTCTATTGTTTCCTACTTAGACTGATGGATCCAAAGGAAATTGCTATATACTCAATTGAAAGAGGAGAGATGCATCTGGATCTAATGTTGATTCCACAAAGGCTCACTTTGCAAGAATTGATAAACAAAGGAATGTTTATTATTGAACCAATTCGTCTATCAAAGAAAGTCAAATTTATGAGAAAATTTATTACATATCAAACTATAGGTATTTTATTGGTTGATAAGAGTAAGCACCAAACTAATAAAAAATGTATAAAAGAGGGATATGTTGATAAAAATCATTTTGATGGAACCGGTGGACGACACAACGATATACTTGTGAATGGAAAAAAAAATCATTATGATTTCCTTGTTCCTGAAAATATTCTATCTCCCAGACGTCGTAGAGAGTGGAGAATTCTAATTTGTTTCAATTCCCAGAGTTGGAATGTTGTGGATAAAAATAAAAAATTTTGCAATCAAAACAACATAAGAAACTGTGGACAATTTTTGAATAAGGACAAGCATTTTAATATGGATGCAAATAAATTAATCAAATTAAAATTGTTTCTTTGGCCCAATTATCGATTAGAAGATTTAGCTTGTATGAATCGGTATTGGTTTGATACCGATAATGGCAGTCGTTTCAGTATGTCAAGGATACATATGTATCCACGATTCTGAATTAGTTAATTCCGAACAGAATAAGTTAATAGTAAATACATTTTCTATGTATCACATGACATAGAAAGTAAAAAGAAAAATATATGCATATTATACATATCATGACACCGATTTGATTAAATATCAATGGATTTCGGAAGAAATCGACAGAATCCCCAGAATCCCCTTTTCCCTAAAAAAAAATGTTCTTTTGGGAATGTATAAATGTATTATCTCTTTCTATCCAAATCAAATGAAAAATTTGATTTGGATAAAACATAACTAAAAAAAATAAAGAAAAGTTGATTTTATAAATATAAATATATATAAATTATATATATTATATAATATTAATATAAATTATATAAAATAAATGAAAGCAAAGTAGTGTATATGAATAAATACAAATTTTTGTGTGTACTAGATTAAAATGACTAGTCTAATTATTATTTTTCCTGATCGAGAAAATCCACGGAAAAGAAAATATATATATATAGAAAAATTGGTTTTTTATGATCAAAAATTCATTCATATTGGTTATTCCACAAGAAGAAAAAGAAGAAAACTGTGGGTCTGTTGAATTTCAAGTTTTAGGGTTTAGCAATAAGATACGGAGACTCACTTTACATTTTAAATTACATAAAAAAGATTTTTTATCGCAAAGAGGTCTACGAATAATTCTGGGAAAACGTCAACGGCTGCTGAATTATTTGTCAAAGAAAAATAGAGTACGCTATAAGAAATTAATTGATCAGTTAAATATCCGGGAGTCAAAAACCCGTTAATGCAAATTTTAAGATTGGTTTGAATTTTTTTTTTATTAGTTATTAGATTTTTCATTTTGATGAACCCCGTTTTGAGAAATTCATGGAATAACAAATTAAGGAAGAAAAATATGACTGTACCGGCTACAAGAAAGGATTTCATGATAGTTAATATGGGTCCTCACCACCCATCCATGCACGGAGTTCTTCGACTGATCCTTACTCTCGATGGTGAAGATGTTATTGACTGTGAACCTATATTGGGCTATTTACACAGAGGAATGGAAAAAATAGCGGAAAATCGAACAATTATACAATATTTGCCTTATGTAACACGGTGGGATTATTTAGCCACTATGTTCACAGAGGCAATAACGGTAAATGCACCAGAACGATTGGAAAGTGTTCAAGTACCTAAAAGAGCTAGTTATATTAGAGTAATTATGCTGGAACTTAGTCGTATAGCTTCTCATTTATTATGGCTAGGACCTTTTATGGCGGATATTGGTGCGCAAACTCCCTTTTTCTATATTTTCAGAGAGAGGGAATTTCTATATGATCTATTCGAAGCCGCCACAGGTATGCGAATGATGCATAATTATTTCCGTATCGGGGGAGTAGTTGCCGATCTACCTTATGGATGGATAGATAAATGTTTGGATTTCTGCGATTATTCTTTAACAGGAATTGTTGAATATCAAAAACTTATTACACGGAATCCCATTTTTTTGGAACGAGTGGAGGGAGTAGGCATTATTGATGGAGAGGAAGCAATAAATTGGGGTTTATCGGGACCAATGTTACGAGCTTCTGGAATCCAATGGGATCTTCGTAAAGTTGATCTTTACGAGTGTTACAATAAGTTCGATTGGAAGGTTCAATGGCAAAAAGAAGGAGATTCGCTAGCTCGTTATTTAGTACGAATCGGCGAAATGAGGGAATCCGTAAAAATTCTTCAACAGGCTCTAGAAGGAATTCCTGGGGGACCTTATGAGAATTTAGAAGTCAGACGCTTTAATAGAGAAAAAAATTCCGAATGGAATAATTTTGAATATAGATTTCTTACCAAAAAACTTTCTCCCAATTTTGAATTGTCAAAACAAGAACTTTATGTGAGAGTAGAAGCACCAAAAGGAGAATTGGGAATTTATTTGATAGGAGATAGTAGTGTGTTTCCCTGGAGATGGAAAATTCGTCCACCGGGTTTCATAAATTTGCAAATTCTTCCTCAACTAGTTAAAAGAATGAAATTGGCTGATATCATGACGATACTAGGTAGTATAGATATTATTATGGGAGAAGTTGATCGTTGAAATGATAATTGATACGATAGAAGTACAAGCTATCAATTCTTTTTCTAGATCGGAATCTTTAAAAGAAGTCTATGGACTTATATGGATCCTTGTTCCCATTTTAACCCTTATATTGGGAGTCACAATGGGGGTACTGGTAATTGTTTGGTTAGAAAGAGAAATATCCGCAGCAATACAACAACGTATTGGTCCGGAATATGCCGGACCATTGGGAATTCTTCAAGCTCTAGCAGATGGGACCAAACTGCTTTTTAAGGAGGACCTTCTCCCATCTAGAGGAGATATTCGTTTGTTTAGTGTCGGACCGTCTATAGCGGTCATATCAATTTTACTAAGTTATTTAGTAATTCCTTTTGGATATCGACTTGTTTTAGCCGATCTCAGTATAGGTGTTTCTTTATGGATCGCCATTTCAAGTATTGCTCCTATTGGACTTCTTATGTCAGGATATGGATCGAATAATAAATATTCCTTTTCAGGTGGTCTGCGAGCTGCTGCTCAATCTATTAGTTATGAAATACCATTAACTCTATGTGTGTTATCAATATCTCTACGTGTGATTCGTTGGAACATGAACCTTTCCCCCTTTCTATAAATAAAATAAGGGAGTTGAATATATTGAATGAATATTTGCATTTTTTTATTCATTATTAGGTTCGATAAATTAAACCAGATAGTCATCTGAGTAAAATAAAACTGCTTCCAAATTTGCAGTAAGAAGATAAAATCTCATTCCCTATGTACAAGAATAAAGTTGAAGTAAACAAAAATAGTATAAACCATTTACCCCAAGATTGATATTCTTTGATTAGTTATCATATCTTGAAGCGGGTACAAAAGATCGACTGTATGGGGTTTCTACTACTGTCTTGTATGTATTACCATACTGGGGATCAATCAAAAATCAGTGAACAGTTAGAAACACCAAGGTACACAAAAGATTAGTAATGGAGATAATGTAAGGTATCAAAAAAGGGTATTTTTGCATAAATTTTTTGATAAAACGAATCATAATGAGGGCTTCAAGTTAGTAGAAATGATGAAGCAGTACTTCCCCGCGATTCCGATCTAGAGTATGCTCCTATTCACTGATTAAAGAAATGACTATCAAAAACGAATTAATCTTTTATTTATTTCTTTTTTAGAGTACCTTCCTCTGAGAAAGAAGACCAGGAAAAAAGGAAATGGAATGATAAAAAATGGATGAAAATAATAAAAGATTTTTATTTATTATTTTTTTGCCATCCATATCTATACATACAGAATTCTTATTATGAATTTTGAACTAATGCCTAATTCGTTCTTTATATTTATTGGTATAACGAGTATTTTATTAAAGGATTAAGTTATTATCAAACAAAGAGAAATTGAAATAATAATGGATGAGATAAATTCAGAAGCGCCTTTTTTACTCTAGCAGACGGAATTCCATTGGTCTAATTTGGGACTTTCTGATGTATCTTTATTCCGTTTATCATCCAAAGATGGTGATAATACCGAACAAGTCCTTACTTGCATTTATTTGCGGCCATAGAGGAGCCGTATGAAGCTGAGGTCTCATGTACGGTTTTGGAATAGCGATTCCAGCAGTCATGTTATTATCGACTATGATTATCTAACAGTTCAAGTACAGTTGATATAGTTGAGGCGCAGTCAAAATATGGTTTTTTGGGGTGGAATCTTTGGCGTCAGCCTATAGGATTTATAGTTTTTATTATTTCTTCTCTAGCAGAATGTGAAAGATTGCCCTTTGATTTACCAGAAGCGGAAGAGGAATTAGTAGCAGGTTATCAAACAGAATATTCGGGTATCAAATACGGTTTATTTTACCTTGCCTCTTACCTAAATTTATTAGTTTCTTCATTATTTACAACAGTGCTTTACTTGGGTGGGTGGAATTTATCTATTCCATATATTGAACTTTTCGGAATAAATAAAATTGCTGGAGTCTTTGGAATGACAATTGGTATCTTTATTACATTAGCTAAAGCTTTTTTTTTTCTCTTCATTTCTATCACAACAAGATGGACTTTACCTAGGATGAGAATGGATCAGCTATTAAATCTTGGATGGAAATTTCTTTTACCTATTTCATTAGGTAATCTATTATTGACAACTTCTTCTCAACTTGTTTCTCTCTAAATAACAGAATAAGATAACGATATTCTAATAACAACTATCTCAAACAAGAGAAAGAAACATCAATTTAGTCATGGATATCCACAATATGTTCCCTATGGTGACTGGTTTCATAAATTATGGTCAACAAACAATACGAGCCGCAAGATACATTGGTCAAAGTTTCATAATTACTTTATCCCATACAAATCGTTTACCTGTAACTATTCAATATCCTTATGAAAAATCGATCACATCGGAGCGTTTACGCGGCCGAATCCATTTTGAATTTGATAAATGTATTGCTTGTGAAGTATGTGTTCGTGTATGTCCCATAGATTTACCTGTTGTTGATTGGAGATTCGAAAGGAATATTAAAAAGAAACAATTGCGTAATTACAGTATTGATTTTGGGGTTTGTATATTTTGTGGTAACTGTGTCGAGTATTGTCCAACAAACTGTTTATCAATGACTGAAGAATATGAACTTTCCACTTATGATCGTCACGAATTGAATTATAATCAAATTGCTTTAGGTCGGTTACCGATGTCAGTAATTGGGGATTACTCAATTCAAACAGTTATGAATTCAACTCAAATCAAAATAGACAAAGATAAACCCCTTGATTCAAGAACGATTACCGATTACTAAGATTTTCTTTGGATATAGAGGATCCCAGTTTCTTTTCTTTTGGTTGGTCAGAAACTACATAACTATTGATTGTTTGTTGAGAATTATGCTTTAGATTTAAACTTCAGAATAGATTCTACTTTTCGTTATTTTTTCGAAATATAAAATTCGAACTAGTTTTTTCTTTTTTCTTTCAGATAAAAAAAGGCAAAGCCCTTTCTCTTTCCTGGACCATTCAGTAAGGTCATGAAATATTTCGACTTATTTATCTCTTATTTTATACATAATGGATTTACCTGGACCAATACATGGTATACTTGTAGTATTTCTAGGATCATTTCTTATATTAGGAGGTCTGGGGGTAGTATTACTTACCAATCCCATTTATTCTGCCTTTTCATTAGGATTGGTTCTTGTTTATATATCCTTATTCTATATTCTATTGAACTCCTATTTTGTAGCTGCCGCACAGCTCCTTATTTATGTGGGAACCATAAATGTCTTAATTATATTTGCTGTTATGTTCATGAATGGTTCAGAATATTCCAATAATTCCTATCTTTGGACCGTTGGAGATGGGGTTACTTCACTGGTTTGTACAAGTATTTTTTTTTTCACTAATTATTACTATCTCGGATACGTCCTGGTACGGAATTATTTGGACTACAAAATCAAACCAGATTATCGAACAGGACCTTGTAAGTAACGTTCAACAAATTGGAATTCATTTATCAACAGATTTTTATCTTCCGTTTGAATTTATTTCTATAATTCTTTTAGTTTCTTTGATAGGTGCAATTACTATGGCCCGTCAATAATAAATACTTAGAATTCAGAATTCCAAAAATTCTTAGAATTTTATATTCTAAAATGAAAAAGGTTAAGGGTTTTATTTTAGTTAAATCTAATGCCAATACCCTCTTTTTTCTGTAATTGCTCTATTCTAGTCAATCGAATCGATTGACTTGTTGTTCATGTTGAAATGAATCTAGATTGATGAGGAATTAGTCAATGATGTTCGAACATGTACTTTTTTTGAGTGTCTATTTATTCTCTATCGGTATCTATGGACTGATCACAAGTCGAAACATGGTTAGGGCACTTATGTGTCTTGAGCTTATACTAAATTCGGTTAATATAAATCTCGTAACGTTTTCTGATGTATTTGATAGTCGACAATTAAAGGGAGATATTTTTTCCATCTTTATTATAGCTATTGCGGCCGCTGAAGCAGCTATTGGGCTAGCTATTGTTTCGTCGATCCATCGTAACAGAAAATCAATTCGTATCAATCAATCGAATTTATTGAATAATTAGTCAAAATTAGCATATCTATTAAATGGATAATATATATCTATTTATTATTTATATATGGATAGATATAATATAGTTTATTTGTTTATTTATAGTAATTTATAGTAAGAAAATTGACCATTTGTTGGACAATTTGAATTAATATGTGTGACTCGTATTAGCATGTTATTGAAACGAAAATCAAAGCCCCCTGGTCCTTTCTCATGAACAGATTTTAAAATCTATTGATTCTTAAGATTTTGATAAACCATTGATTTGTCTGGTGTCCACAATATAAATATAAAAGTCTACTTATTTTACCAGATCAAAAATTTTTTATGTTCAAAACTGGAATTTATAGATCCAATGTCGCATTCAGTAAAAATTTATGATACATGTATAGGGTGTACTCAATGTGTACGAGCTTGCCCCACAGATGTATTGGAAATGATACCTTGGGATGGATGTAAAGCTAAGCAAATCGCTTCCGCCCCAAGAACCGAGGACTGTGTAGGTTGTAAGAGATGTGAATCCGCTTGCCCAACAGATTTTTTGAGTGTCCGCGTTTATTTATGGCATGAAACAACTCGCAGCATGGGTCTATCTTATTGATACGTTATAAAAAACTCCACTTGAATCATTTGATTCCTTTTTACCGACAAAAGCCCGTTGCTCGAGAAAATATATTTTCTCGAGCAACGGGCTTTTTGGTCAATCAATCCGTATCTTGTCTTTATCACGAGTTATTTCCCTTGGTTAACAATACTTGTTGTTTTGCCGATATTCGCGGGTTCTTCAATTTTATTTTTTCCTCATAGGGGAAATAAGGTATTTAGGTGGTATACTATATGTATATGCTTACTTGAACTCCTTCTAACAACCTATGTATTCTGTTATCATTTCCGATTGGACGATACGTTAGTTCAATTGGGGGAAGATTCAAAATGGATAGATATTTTTGATTTTCACTGGAGACTGGGAATCGACGGGCTTTCCATAGGGCCTATTTTACTGACAGGATTTATCACTACTTTAGCTACTTTAGCAGCTTGGCCGGTTACTCGAAATTCACAATTTTTCTATTTCCTGATGTTAGCAATGTACAGCGGTCAAATAGGATCGTTTTCTTCTCGAGACCTTTTACTTTTTTTCATCACGTGGGAGTTAGAATTAATTCCTGTTTACTTACTTTTATCCATGTGGGGAGGAAAAAAACGTTTGTACTCGGCTACAAAGTTTATTTTGTACACTGCGGGGGGTTCCATTTTTCTATTAATAGGAGTTCTGGGTATGGGTTTATACGGTTCCAATGGGCCAACATTGGATTTTGAAAGATTAGCCAATCAATCATATCCTGTGACATTGGAAATAATATTCTATTTTGGCTTCCTTATTGCTTATGCTGTCAAATCGCCGATTATACCCCTACATACATGGTTACCCGATACTCACGGAGAAGCGCATTACAGTACATGTATGCTTCTAGCTGGAATCTTATTAAAAATGGGAGCCTACGGATTAATTCGGATCAATATGGAATTATTACCGCATGCTCATTCTATATTTTCTCCCTGGTTGGTGATAGTCGGGACAATCCAAATAATCTATGCAGCTTCAACCTCTCTCGGTCAACGCAATTTTAAAAAGAGAATAGCCTATTCTTCTGTATCTCACATGGGTTTTACAATTATAGGAATTGGTTCTATAACCGACATGGGACTCAACGGGGCCATTTTACAAATACTCTCTCATGGATTTATTGGTGCTGCACTTTTTTTCTTAGTGGGAACGAGTTGTGATAGAATACGTCTTGTTTATCTCGACGAAATGGGTGGGATATCTATTCCAATGCCAAAAATATTTACCATGTTTAGTAGTTTCTCGATGGCCTCTCTTGCATTGCCGGGGATGAGTGGTTTTGTTGCGGAATCAGCAGTCTTTTTTGGAATAATTACCAGTCCAAAATATCTTTTAATGTCCAAAATGCTAATTACATTTGTAATGGCAATTGGAATGATATTAACTCCTATTTATTTATTATCTATGTCACGTCAGATGTTCTATGGGTATAAACTATTCAACGTCCAAAACTCTAATTTTATGGATTCTGGACCGCGAGAGCTATTTATTTCGATCTGTATCTTTCTACCTGTAATAGGGGTTGGTATTTATCCTGATTTCGTTCTCTCGCTATCAGTTGACAAGGTACAAGCTATCCTATCTAATTATTTTCATAGATAGTTTTCATTAATGAGATAGAAAGCAAAGTCTTATATATAATTCTTTCATTTTGAGTTCGCCGTATAATGCAAAAAAGTTAGTTGGGATTGTAATGAGATGTATCTCGAGTTTTTGAGAACCCTTTATTCAAAGGGTTCTCAAAAACTCGCACGAACTTTCGTTATATTTTCGTTATATATAGGACGATGTTCTTATGTGTTCCTCGTGGAGTTTATTTAATTAGATTGTAATGTGAATGAACCATAACTATGTAGACCTATTCCTAATAGATTGATTCCGAAATAACATATCCAAATTATAAAAAATCCTATAGAAGCTACAAGTGCCGAATTCGCACCTTGAAAACTTGGATTTGTTCTAGTATGTGAATAAATCGCGAATATGGTCCAAGTAATAAATGCCCAAGTTTCCTTGGGGTCCCAATTCCAATAAGATCCCCACGCCTCATTAGCCCATACTGCTCCAGAAAGAATACCTATAGTTAAAAAGATAAATCCTAAACTAATGACACGATAACTCCAATAATCCAAACGCCGAGTTAATTGATATTTGTAATAATTTCGAAATGAAAGAAAAGGGGCGTCTTTAAAAACATTTCTTTTTTCATTCAAGTAGTGGATCTCTCCAAAGAAAAATGACTTAATTAAGAAATTATTGCTTTTACAAAAAAGATTGATGTTTTTTCGAAATGTAATAACTAGAAAAGCAACTGATAATAATGATCCGCATAAAAGAGATGCATAGCTCAATAACATCATACTTACGTGCATCATTAACCACTGAGATTGTAGAGCAGGTACTAATATTGCCGATTGGTGCATTTCAGTTGAAAGACCCGATGTGGCGAACCCTTGGGTAAAAATGGCACTTGGTATGGTTATTGCACTTAAATCATTTTTATGATTCCGCATCTTGGGAATTATATGAATAATGGAAAAACTCCATGAAAGAAAGATTAATGACTCATATAAATTACTTAAAGGAAAATGTTTCGAAGAAATCCAACGAGTAACTAATAATCCTGTTATAAAGAAAAAAGTCGCTATCATCCCTTTTTCCGGCGAATCGTGCAATCCTATGATTTCGTAAACTAATAAGTTCATCAAATGAATCGTAATTACAATTGAAATAATCGAAAAAGAGAGATGAGTTAATATATGTTCTAAAGTCGCAAATATCATAAACATAAATGGGGTTCCCATTACAGAATTGAAATCAGGAATTAAATACATTATAGGATCTGTTGTGTTTCTTTTTTTATAGTGTGCCGCCACTCGGACTCGAACCGAGATGCTCTAGCACTGCTTCCTAAGAGCAGCGTGTCTACCGATTTCACCATGGCGGCTTACTTTAAATAATAATAGTCAATCCATGTTGAATCGTCGAGATTAAAGGATTCTATATGGTTTAGGAAACATTAGAATTGATGAATTGAATAAAAAAGGCTGCTTGAAATTTATATTTGAATCCTCAATAAAATAAGCCTTAGTTAGTATCGTCGTAGGTTCTGTTTTAACAATCTATTTTTATGTACTATATACTAAGTATTTCCGGAACAGTTGGAATTTCAAAGTTTTGTTCTAAATCGAGGTATAAACTCCCGATCCGGGTTTCCCCTTTTTCCATTTTTTTTATTCATTTTAAATCCATGAAATCGGATAAATATAAATTAAATGAAAAACGAATTGAATCGTAAAAACAAAAAAATGGATTTCCTCTTATCAATTAAAAAAATGAAATAGCATAGCTAGGATTTCATTTTATATGTTATGTAATGTATCACAATACGAAATCAAGGGATTTTTCTAATGATTTTGATACCTTAATATCATTATCATTAACTATATGAGAATTTATTAAGAATTCATATTTAAGAATTAATGAATATTAATTAATATATAACTATATTAGTTAATATAATGTATAATACTCTTTATTGTGTACATAATATTTCGAATTTATGATCAAACCAATGAATTGCCCTTTTATTTTGAATTAGGCATATAAAAAAACAAAAGAGTTTCCATACCTATCGCAATTTACTGTACTTTTCTTTTCACAATAGATTTCTATTGTGAAAAGAAAAGTACAGTAATAGGAAAAACCATATCACAAATGAAATCGACTATAACTATAATAAAAACGAGAATGAAAAAAAAAGAATATTTAGAACCCAGAGTAGACGGAAAAATTATTATTCTACATACCACAGCAACTAATTCTAACTACTATATAAGGAATTCAATACAGCTCAATACATTAGTTAATGGAAATTTTCCATCTTCAAAAATGGGAAGTTGTTCGAGCCGTGAAATTTTAGATTACTCCAAAATTTTTTTACTTGTTTGCCGCACAAAAAAACTTTTTGAATTCCCAGTGGAAATCGATTTAGCTAAAGAAAAAGCTTTTACTGCAGCAAAATATCCCTTTTTCTTCCAAATATTTCTACGAATACGTTTTTTTGATATAGAAGTACGTTTTTTTGGAACTGCCATTCAAAAAGAGTGACTCATTTTTATCGTTGTATGTGAAAGACATATATTTCTCAAATCAAAATGGATCACTCTTTTTCGTCATTTTTTATACTTAATTATGTCAATAATTTTTACATACCATTTTATTTTACAAATAAATTTTTTTCTTTGATATATTTTTTTATATATTTTATATATATAAATATATATACGCGTATATCACATATATAATAGATTAGGAAAAAAATAGAATATATAATAAGCGGGGACATAAATTTAAAAGGAATTTTGATTACTATTAATTTAATTCATTAAGTTCAGAGTGACATGTTTATTTGAGTTCTAATTTCAACTAGTAACTAATCCGTTAAACAAAACATTCCATTACCCGACAAGAGAGACTTTTCTTTTTAGTTATTTTTTATTTCCGTTCTATAAGAGGAGTATTCTAAGATTTATGATAAAGATCAGTTTCCCTGTTGGATTAGAATCTAATCAATCAGTTCCGCATTGAGTTAGGTAATTCCTACAAATTAATTAGAATAAAATAACTAATAACTAAGTCTTTTTTTTTTAGTCGATTTATTGATGCATACTATGATCCATATTTGAGTCAAGTACTCTTTTGGTGTAACTGTTTTTCCTTAGTTTTTTCTTATTATACTATACGATATAGTTACAAATCGACAGAATAGAATGTAGTTGTAGAATAATTTTAAATCACATACATATTCTCTGTCTTAATAGATATCTTTCCTTAGATACTTTTTTAGATACTTAAAGTTAATAACTAAGTAATCAATTTTACCTAGTCATTCCTTTTGACTAACCAACTGTCACTTTTTTAATATTTCCCATATTTGATAAAAAGATAGTTCAGAATAATGAAAAATAAAAATATTTAAAGGTTTTCGTATATATTTTTTTTTTGTTGATTTATTATTGTTCTTTTCGAAAGAGATAAAAATTTGTGAATCGGAAATAATTATAAGAAAAAAAAAATGAAAATTGGTTTTTTATGGAACATACATATCAATATGCATGGATAATACCTTTTCTTCCATTTCCAGTTACTATGTCAATGGGATTTGGACTTCTGCTTATTCCCACAGCAACAAAAAATATTCGTCGTATGTGGGCCTTTCCTAGTGTTTTGATGTTAAGTATAGCTATGGCGTTTTCGGCCTATTTGGCTATTCAGCAAATAAATGGAAGTTTTATCTATCAATATCTATGGTCTTGGACCATCAATAATGATTTTTCTTTAGAATTCGGACACTTGATCGATTCACTTACTTCTATTATGTCAATATTGATTACTACTGTTGGAATCATGGTTTTTATTTATAGTGACAATTATATGTCTCACGATCAAGGATATTTGAGATTTTTTGCTTATATGAGTTTTTTTAATATTTCTATGTTGGGATTAGTTACTAGTTCCAATTTAATACAAATTTATATTTTTTGGGAACTTGTGGGAATGTGTTCGTATTTATTAATAGGTTTTTGGTTCACGCGACCCATTGCAGCAAGTGCTTGTCAAAAAGCTTTTGTAACCAACCGTATAGGGGATTTTGGTTTATTATTAGGAATTTTAGGTTTTTATTGGATAACCGGTAGTTTCGAATTTCGAGATTTTTTCGAAATAGTTAATAATTTGCTTCATAATAATGGAGTCAATTCTTTATTTGTTACTCTGTGTGCCTCTTTTTTATTCCTTGGTGCAATTGCGAAATCCGCACAATTTCCCCTTCACATATGGTTACCTGATGCTATGGAAGGACCTACACCCATTTCGGCTCTTATACACGCAGCTACTATGGTAGCAGCAGGAATTTTTCTTGTAGCTCGGCTTATTCCTCTTTTCATAGTTATACCTTACATAATGAATTTCATTTCTTTAATAGGCATAATAACAGTACTATTAGGAGCTACTTTGGCTCTTGCTCAACGAGACATTAAAAGAAGTTTAGCTTATTC